TATTATTCATTGGTAATAAAGGTAATAAACAAAAATTTTTGTTAAATGTTTTTGATCCTTCTTTACCCCATAAAGATATTGAATAAAATGAACTGTTTTTTTTCCCATTGTAATTTTTAAAATTAAGATTTAAATATCCTTCAAAAATAAATAAATAAATCCGAAACATATAAAATGCAGTTAATCCCGCAGTGAACCAAGCTATTATTGCGAAACTAAGTGAATACAACCAACTATCATTAAGAATTTCATCTTTGGACCAAAAACAGGCGAAGGGTGGAATACCACAAAGCGAAAATGTTCCTAATAAAAAAGAAGTTTTTGTAATTGGAATATGTTTTGTTAAACCACCCATAAGAACTATATTTTGACTCTTATTTGGAGAATAACCAACAATAGCTTCCATTGAATGAATAATAGATCCAGACCCTAAAAACAACAATGCTTTCGAATAGGCATGAGTAATCAAATGAAATAAAGCACCTCGATAAGACCCCATACCTAGAGCTAACATCATATAACCCAATTGAGACATTGTAGAATAAGCTAAACCTCTCTTAATATCTTTTTGAGCAAGAACTAAAGTAGCTCCTAAAAAGACTGTGATTATGCCTATCAAAGCTATTAAATTCATTATGTAAGGTATGACTAGGAAAAGAGTAAAAAGTCGAGCTACAAGAAAAATTCCCGCCGCTACCATAGTAGCAGCATGTATCAGAGCCGAAATCGGAGTAGGGCCTTCCATGGCATCGGGCAACCATACATGAAGAGGAAATTGTGCTGATTTAGCAATTGCACCGGAAAATAAGAAAAAGGTACACAAAGTAACGAATACAAGATTAACTTGATTATTATAAATCAAGTTAGTGACTATTTTGAACAAATCTCGAAATTCGAAGCTGCCCGTTATCCAATAAAGACCAATAATTCCTAATAATAAACCAAAATCCCCTACACGATTAGTTACAAATGCTTTTTGACAAGCATTCGATGCACTAGGTCGTGTGAACCAAAAACCTATTAAAAGATAAGAACACATGCCAACTAATTCCCAAAAAATATAAATTTGTATCAAATTCGAACTAGTAACTAATCCCAACATTGAAGTATTGAAAAAACTCATATAAGCAAAAAATCTCAAATAGCTTTGATCATGAGACATATAATTATCACTATAAAAAAGAACCATAATTCCAACTGTAGTAATTAATATTAACAAAATAGAAGTAAGTGGGTCAATCAAGTGTCCGAACTCTAAAGAAAAATCATTATTGATGGTCCATGACCATATATGTTGATAAATAAAACTGCTATTTATTTGCTGAATAGACAGATCAAGTGAAAAAATCATAACTATACTTAACAATAAAACACTTGGAAAAGCCCACATACGACGAAGTTTTTTTGTTGTCACCGGAAAAAGGAGAAGTCCTGTTCCTATTAACATAGGTACTGGGAATGTAAGGAAAGGTATGATACATGAATATTGATATATATGTTCCATAACAAAAACTTTTTTAATTACTAATTAATTATTTCGTGTTTCTGATTTATCAGCTCTTATATCTTTTTATTTTAAATCAGTCAATAAAGAAAATAAATGAAAAAGAAAAAATACAAAGTATATAAAAATGAAATCCAATTTTATATTTCTATTTTTAATTATTTAATTATTATCAATTAAAAATAAAAAAATTCACATATTAAAATCAAAAAGTTCGAATTCGTCAAATAAAGATACTACTGAAAATAAAAAAATACTTATTCTAACTAACTAGAAAGCCATTATTATTCAAAAAATTACTTAAAATTTTTTATTTTTTTTAACAAATTAATTAATAGTCTCATTTGTATTTTCAAATTCAATTTGAATTAGATATACTTTTTCGTTGAGTTTGACAAATTATACGAAAAAAAAAGTTACAGGATAAAAAAAAATTTAGGTTCTTAAACTTTATTGATGTATTTTTTTATATATTTAATATGATGAAAAAAGATAGAAATAAGTCGGATAGGCTTTTTTGATGAAAAGAGTATAATTTTCAGATTTAATATATAGATTAAGGAAGCGAATAGGAAAAATCTATTAAAAAAAAAGAAGCTTTCGGATAAAGTAAAGACAATTTTTTTTTAAGTACGTAGCAGAACTAGAAATTTTGTTGTTATATGATAGAATATCTAATGATGTTTCGAAATCCTAACTCAAACTCTTTCCACAATAAAAAACTAAGCAATAAAATATTTCGATAAATCTATTGAATGTAATAAATATTTAAATTGGAATTCATAAAATTTGATTTGTTTTTATTCTTAAATAAAATTTTCGTAATGAATTTGAATATTTCGTAAAAAGTAAAGTATTGCCTCAAAGCTCGACGATTAAATAATAATTGATTATTATAATTTCAAGCAAGCCGCTATGGTGAAATTGGTAGACACGCTGCTCTTAGGAAGCAGTGCTAGAGCATCTCGGTTCGAGTCCGAGTAGCGGTATTAGATCCTGTAATTTTCAAAAGGATACAATATATCCTATAATGACTTTACTTCCTAATTTCAATTATATATACGAAAAGAGGAACCCCCATAACTTTTTTATTTTATTTTTTATGATAGTTTCGGCTTTAGAGCATATATTAACTCATATATCTTTTTCAGTCGTGTCAATTGTAATTACAATTCATTTGATAACCTTATTGGTCGATGAATTCGTAGAACTCTATGATTCGTCAGAAAAGGGCATGATAACTACTGTTTTCTGTATAACAGGATTATTAGTTACTCGTTGGTTTTTTGGTGGACATTTACCATTAAGTGATTTATATGAATCATTAATCTTTCTTTCATGGGCATTTTCTGCTATTCATATAGTTCCGTATTTTAAAAAATATAAAAATTATTTAAGCGCAATAACCGCGCCAAGTACTCTTTTTACTCAAGGGTTTGCCACTTCAGGTCTTTTAAAAGGCATGCATCAATCAGAAATGTTAGTGCCCGCTCTTCAATCCCAGTGGTTAATGATGCACGTAAGTATGATGATATTGGGCTATGCAGCTCTTTTGTGTGGATCATTATTATCAGTAGCATTTCTAGTCATCAGATTTCAAAAAATCATAAGAATTTTTGATAAAAGCAATAATTTATTACCCGATTCATTTTACTTTAATGAGATACAATATATAACGAACCGGAAAAATGTTTTAAGAAATATTTCCGTTCTTTCGTCTAAGAATTATTATAGGTTTCAATTGATTCAACAATTAGATGACTGGAGTTATCGGATTATAAGTATAGGATTTTTTTTTTTAACTATAGGTATTCTTTCGGGAGCAGTCTGGGCTAATGAAGCATGGGGATCATATTGGAATTGGGACCCAAAGGAAACTTGGGCGTTTATTACATGGACCATATTCGCGATTTTTTTTCATACTCGAACAAATAAAAATTTTGAGGGTTTAAATTCGGCAATTGTCGCTTCTATCGGTTTTCTTATAATTTGGATATGCTATTTTGGAGTTAATTTATTAGGAATAGGACTACATAGTTATGGTTCATTTACATTAACAATTACCACTTGAAGAAAGAGTCTGACGAATGCAACTCTCTAGGACAGCAAAATATAGAGACAAAAAACTTCAGGTAAGCTGTTGAGAACTTTTTGAATCAACTAGTATGGTAATTCAAAAAGTTCTCACAAATGCCAAAAATTTTTGCTTAGAATTCATTTTTTGTTAATTAAAATTCAAGATTTAAGAGAGTAAAAAAGAAGTTTTTTCATTGTGTAACCTAAGAATTTTGAATTTTTGAAAAAAAAAATCCTAGGATTTTTTTTTTAGAAAAACTATCTATAAAAATAATTAGATAGAATAGCTTCGACTCTGTCAATTGATAATGAGAAAACGAAATCCGGATAAATACCAATACTTATTACAGGCAGAAGGATAGAGATCGAAACAAATAATTCCCGAGGTCCAGAATCAAAAAAATAAGAGTTTGGAGCATTAAACAGTTTGTATCCATAGAACATCTGTCGTAACATAGATAATAAATAAATAGGAGTTAATATCATTCCAACTGCCATTACGATAGTAATTAATATTTTTGTCGTTAAAAGGTATTTTTGGCCACTAATTAGTCCAAAAAAGACTATCAATTCCGCAAAAAAACCACTCATGCCCGGTAATGCAAGGGAAGCTAGTGATAAAATATTGAAGGTCGTGAATAGTTTTGGCATTAAGGGAGCCATTCCGCCCATTTCGTCAAGATAAAGACGACGTATTCTATCATAACCAGTTCCTGCCAAGAAAAAGAGTGCAGCACCAATAAATCCATGGGATAGAATTTGTAAAATAGCTCCATTGAGTCCCATATCACTTATAGAGCAAATTCCTATAATTATGAAACCCATATGAGATACAGAAGAATAGGCTATTCTTTTTTTTAAATTTCGTTGACCAGGAGATGTTGAAGCTGCATAGATTATTTGCATTACGCCTATTATTATCAACCAGGGGGAGAAGATAGAATGAGCATGAGGTAATAATTCCATATTGATTCGAATCAATCCATACGCCCCCATTTTTAATAGGATTCCGGCTAGAAGCATACAAGTACTGTAATGTGCTTCCCCATGAGTGTCTGGTAACCATGTATGTAAGGGTATAATCGGTGATTTGACAGCAAAAGCAATAAGAAATCCAATATAGAAAAATATTTCTAGTCCCACAGGATATGATTGATTGGCTGATGTTTCAAAATTAAATGTTGGTTCATTAGAACCATATAAAGCGATACCTAAAGTTCCCATTAATAAAAAAACCGAACCGCCTGCAGTATACAAAATAAACTTTGTAGCTGAATACAGACGTTTCTTTCCCCCCCACATGGAAAGAAGTAGATAGACGGGAAGTAATTCTAACTCCCACATGATAAAAAAAAGTAAAAGATCTTGAGATGAAAATAATCCTATTTGAGCACTATACATTGCCAACATCAGAAAATTGAATAATCGGGAATCCCGAGTAATCGGCCAAGCCGCTAAAGTCGCTAAAGTGGTGATAAATCCTGTCAGTAAAATAGGTCCTAAAGAAAATCCATCTATTCCCAATCTCCAGTACAAATCAAAAAACGGGATCCATTTATAATCTTCTGCTAATTGTATTAATGGGTCCTCAAATTGAAAATAATAAGAGAACGCATAAGTTATTAAAAGGAGCTCTACTATACATATATATAAAGTATACCACCTAATTACCTTATTTCCTCTATGAGGGAAAAAGAAAATTAATAAACCCGATGCTATCGGTAAAACTACAAATATTGTTAACCAAGGAAAAGAATTCGTGGTAAAGACAAGATACGCTTAGACTGTAAAAACCCGTCCTAGAAAATATTTTTTCGAGTACGGGTTTTTGTCGGTAAACAAAAAAGCAAATGTATTCAAGTGGGGTTTTCTGGAAACTATCAATAAGCTAGACCCATGCTTCGAGTTGTTTCATGCCATAAATAAACTCGAACACTCAAGAAATCTGTTGGACAAGCGGATTCACATCTTTTACAACCGACACAATCCTCTGTTCTTGGAGCGGAAGCAATTTGCTTGGATTTACACCCATCCCAAGGTATCATTTCTAATACATCCGTGGGACAGGCTCGGACACATTGAGTACACCCTATACATGTATCATAAATTTTTACTGAATGGGACATTGGATTAAAAATTTTTTTAACGTCATAAAATTTCAATCTAGTAAATTTCTAAATGAATCAGCATATATTTAGAAACCAGACGAATCAATGATTTACCAGAAATTTTATCAATTCTGGATCACCTTCTGAGATAGAGCCAAGATATTTTAATTTCTTACGTTTTCACAAACATGATCAGATAACTTAGATATCATACATACCAACTCAAATTAATAAATATGAAAATTATATTCTATAACAATTAATACTACTTATTCAACAAATTCGATTGATTGATACAGGTAGATTTTCTGTTACGATAAATTGACGAAACAATAGCCAGTCCAATAGCTGCTTCAGCGGCTGCGATAGCTATAACAAAAATTGAAAAAATATTTCCTTTTAGTTGGCGACTATCAAAAAAATCAGAAAATGTTACGAAATTTATATTAACAGCATTCAGTATAAGTTCAAGACACATAAGGGCTCTAACCATATTTCGACTCGTGATTAATCCATAGATACCGATAGAAAATAAAAAGGCACTCAAAATAAGTACATGCTCGAGCATCATTGACCAACTCCTTATCAATTTTTCAATTTCGATTTATTTCAATATGAACAACAATTCCACCTGAGATTGACTCGAATTAAGAATATCATAAGTACTGAACAAATAAATATATGGATAATAGATCAAATAAAAGAATTTATACATTTATACATAAATAATCTTTATAAATAATCTTTAAATAAAATTGAAGGAAAAGAGATGTGATAACATAGAAAACAGTTTTAATTTTGATTTCGATTATTAATTCGAAAAATTTCTTACTGACGAACCACAGCAATCGCACCTATCAAAGCAACTAAAAGAATTATTGAAATGAATTCAAATGGAAGAAAAAAATCTGTTGCTAAATGAATTCCAATTTGTTGACCATTACTTATCAAATCTTGTTCTATAATCTGATTTTTTGTTGTAGTCCAAATAATTCCGTACCATGACGTATCGGGAATAATAGTAATTAGTGAAACAAAAATACTTGTACAAATTAAGGAAGTAACCCCATTTCCAACAGTCCAAAGATTCAAATCTTTGTAATATTCTGAACCATTCATGAACATTACGGCAAATATAATTAAAACATTTATAGCTCCCACATAAATAAGGAGCTGTGCAGCAGCTACAAAATGAGAGTTTGATAAAATATAAACTAAAGATATACAAACAAGAACGAATCCTAATGAAAAGGCAGAATAAATTGGGTTGGTAAATAATACTACCCCTAAACCTCCTAATATAAGACCTAATCCCAGAAAGACTAAAAGAAAATCATGTATTAGTCCAGGTGAATCCATTGCACGTAAAATAAGAAATAAAAAAATTGAATTGTTTTTTCATGACCTTATTGACTATTGACTTGACCAGGAAAAACTTTTTTATATTTTATATTTTTATTATTTTTTATTTTATTATTATTATTATAATTATTATTATAGGCTTCTTAATTTTAAATTCGAGGGGTCTAAATAATTACTATATTTACAAATATTGAACTAATTTCATTCTTTCTTGAATTTCTTGAAAAAGAAAAGGCATTCAAATTTTATTCTCGAAAGAATTTTGGATAGAATTATAGATATCTTAATAGATTGTCAATCCAAATTAAATTTCGATGCAATTTTCTCATCAATCAAATCAATAGTTGGAATTTCGAATTTTTGTAGTCATTGACTAAGAAAATGAAAGAAAACCCCTTCCATACTTTTAGATCAAAACGGAACTTTCCTTTTTTTAGTTTAATAATTGTATTTTTAAATCAATCAAAGTGGTTTATCTATTTTTTTTTAGTTGAATTTAAAATTGTTCGAATCGTATAATCGTCAACTACTGATATTGGTAAACGACCCAAAGCAATTTGATTATAATTCAATTCATGACGATCATAAGTAGAAAGCTCATATTCTTCCGTCATTGATAAACAATTTGTTGGACAATACTCAACACAGTTGCCGCAAAATATACAGATTCCGAAATCAATACTGTAATTAAGCAACCGTTTCTTTCGAATGTCAGTTTCCAATTTCCAATCAACAACAGGCAGATCTATAGGACATACACGAACACATACTTCACAAGCAATGCATTTATCAAATTCGAAATGGATTCGACCGCGGAAACGCTCCGATGTGATTAATTTTTCATAAGGATATTGAATAGTTACAGGTAAACGATTTGCATGGGATAAGGTAATCATGAAACTTTGACCAATGTACCTTGTGGCTCGTATGGTTTGTTGCCCATAATTCATGAACCCAGTTACCATGGGAAACATAGCGTAAATTTTTATGAATAATTTGATTTTTTTTTCTCTTGTTTGAGTTGAAGACAAATCATAATATTCTTTTCTTATAGTTTTCTTTATTATTATAAAATTTAATATTAGATCGAATTTTTTTTTTTTATTTTTTTTTTTATAGTGAAAGGAGTTGGAAAGAGGTTGTTAATAATAGATTACCGAGGGAAATTGGTAAAAGAAATTTCCATCCAAGATTTAAAAGTTGGTCCATTCGTAGTCTAGGTAAAGTCCATCTTGTTGTGATAGGAATGAACAAGAACAAATAAGTTTTAACCAATGTAATAAAGATACCAATTGTTGGTCCAACGACTCCGCTTATGTTATTTATTTCAAAAAACTCATGAACAAATATATACGGAATACAGATATTCCAACCGCCCAAGTAAAGAACTGTTACAAATAATGAAGAAACTAATAAGTTTAAATAGGAAGCAATATAAAATAAACCAAATTTAATACCCGAATATTCCGTTTGATAACCTGCTACTAATTCTTCTTCTGCTTCTGGCAAATCAAAAGGTAATCTTTCACATTCTGCTAGAGAAGAAATACAAAAAATAAAAAATCCTATCGGTTGACGCCACAAATTCCACCCCCAAAAACCAGATTTTGCTTGTGCCTCAACTATATCAACTGTACTTGAACTGTTAGATAATCATAGTCGGTGATAACATCACTGTTCTCATCGCTATTCCAGAACCGTACATGAGATTCTTACCTCATACGGCTCCTCGAAGTCCAAAACTAAATTTAAGGAACAGATCAATTGTATTATTTATTTTGATATATTTGTAGAATAGAGCGTATCAAAATAAGATAAAATCTATCGACGTTCCAAAATTCGAGCAATGAAATTCTATCTGTTAGAATACTAAAAATACAAAATTACTTCGGAATTGATCTCATCCTTTACCTTTAATAATTTCAATTTTTCTTTCTTGAGTAATAACTTTAATCCTTCAATAAAATACTCTTTGTAAAATTCCTTGTTAAAATACCAAATAGATATTTCAACCTATCATTTTCTATTACGAGACCCGAATTATGACACGAATTCTATCTCTATGAATATCCATATAGGAGAAAAGAATAAAAAAAAATGGATTTTTCTTTTTTTTTCTATTGTAATTCTATTGTAATTATTGTAATTCGATTCTTTTTTTTTTTCGTTCTTATTCTTCTTTCTGAAAAAACGAAACGACAAGGGGGTTAAAAAAAAGGAAAGGATTATTTCGTCCCGGATAGTCATTTCTTTAATTGTTGGGTAGGAGCATACTCTGAATTGGAATCATGGGGAGCACTGCCTGATCATTTCTACGAACTTAAAGCCCCGATTAATATACTTTTTGTCGAAATAGTTTTTTCGATAATTTTAAAAATCTCTATTACTAATCCTTTGTGTATCTTCGTGTTCCTAACCATCCACTCATTTTTGCTCAATCACCTGTTAGCATTAGGGTAATACCTATGGAGAATACCTATAAATAAAATAATAGTGAAAACTCCATAAAGTTGATTTTTTGAGCCCGCTTCAAGTTAGGATGACTAATCAACCAATTTCGGGGCAAATGGTCTTATTTTTTTATGTTTATTTCTGTTTTCTTTTTTATTCTTGTACCTAGGAAATGAGTCTCAATTTTTTTACTGCAAATTTCGAAGTTGTTTTTTTTTTTTCACTCATATAACTATCCAATTTAGTTCATGAACCAAATTGATGAATAAAAAATGAAGATATCTATTCAATTCATTTAACTTTCTTCCTAAAAATAATAGCGAGAAATTTCTGTTTCAACGAGTCGCACGTAGAGATATGGCTAAAATACAAATAGTTAAAGGTATTTCATAACTAATCGATTGAGCAGCAGCTCGTAGACCACCTAAAAAGGAATATTTATTATTTGATCCATATCCTGACATAAGAAGTCCAACGGGAGCAATACTTGAAATGGCAATCCATAAAAAAACACCACTATTTAGATCGGTTAAAACAAAGTGATAGCCAAAAGGAATTACTGAATAGCTTAAGAGAGTTGATATAACTGCTATAGATGGTCCAATACTGAATAAATGAGTATCCCCTCTAGATGGAAAAAGATTCTCTTTGAAAAGTAGTTTTGTCCCATCCGCTAGAGCTTGAAGAACTCCTAAAGGACCTCCATATTCGGGTCCAATGCGTTGTTGTATCCCTGCGGATATTTCTCTTTCTAACCATACAATTACTAGTATGCTTAGTGTGATTCCCAATACAAGAGTCAAAATCGGAACAAACTCCCATATAATTCCATAGACTTCGTTTAAGGATTCTAAGCTAGCAAAAGAATGGATAGCTTGTACTTCTGTTGTATCAATTATCATTTCAACGATCAACTTCTCCCATAATGATATCTATACTACCTAGTATTGTCATAATATCAGCCAATTTCATTCTTTTAACTAATTCAGGAAGAATTTGCAAATTGATAAAACCTGGTGGGCGAATTTTCCATCTCCAAGGAAACCCGCTCTGATCCCCTATCATAAAAATTCCCAATTCTCCTTTTGGGGCTTCCACTCTGACATAAAGTTCTTGTTTCGGTAATTCAAAAGTAGGAGAAGTTTTTTTACTAATGAATCGATATTCAAAATCGTTCCATTCCGGATCCTTTTCTCTATCAAAGCGTCGGGTTTCTAAATTCTCATAGGGCCCCCCTGGAATTCCTTCAAGAGCCTGTTGAATAATTTTTATAGATTCCAGCATTTCACCAATTCGGACTAAATAACGAGCTAATGAATCTCCTTCTTTTTGCCACTGGACTTCCCAATCAAATTCGTCGTAAGACTCATAATGATCAACTTTACGAAGATCCCATTGTACTCCGGAAGCTCGTAACATTGGTCCCGATAACCCCCAATTTATTGCTTCCTCCGCACCAACAATACCTACTCCTTCAACTCGTTCTAAAAAAATAGGATTTCGTGTAATAAGTTTTTGATATTCAACAACTCCTGTTAAAAAATAATCGCAAAAATCCAAACATTTATCTATCCAACCATGAGGTAGATCAGCCCCTACCCCCCCGATACGAAAATAATTATGCATCATTCTCATACCAGTGGCAGCTTCAAATAAATCATATATTAACTCTCTCTCTCTAAAAATATAGAAGAAAGGAGTCTGTGTACCAATATCTGCCATAAAAGGCCCAAGCCATAACAAATGAGAAGCTATACGACTTAATTCCAACATAATTACTCTAATATAGCCAGCCCTTTTTGGCACTTGAATATTTCCTAACAGTTCTGGACCATTTACTGTTATTGCTTCTGTGAACATAGTAGCCAAATAATCCCATCGTGTTACATAGGGCAAATACTGTATAATTGTTCGATTTTCTGCAATTTTTTCCATTCCTCTGTGTAAATAACCTAATATTGGTTCACAATCAATAACATCCTCACCGTCTAGAGTAATGATGAGTCGAAGAACACCGTGCATCGATGGGTGGTGGGGACCCATATTCACTATCATAAGGTCTTTTCGTTTAGCTGGTATATTCATAGGAGTTTCCTCGATCCATTCCACGAGTTACTGAAAACAAAAAGAAGTTCATCTCAAGATCTAATAAATCAAATAATTCAACAAAACTCTTCAAATTAAGAAATTAATGAGTTTTTAACTTCCGAATATCCAACCGACTAATTAATTCTTTATAACGTACTTTATTTTTTTTTTCTAAATACGACAACAGTCGTTGGCGTTTTCCTAAAATTTTCCGCAAACCTCTCTGAGATAAATAGTCTTTTCTATGCAATTCCAAATGTGAAGTAAGTCTTCGTATCTTATTTGTGAAACTTACTATTTGAAATTCAGCGGATCCCTTGTTTTCGTCTTTTTCTTTTTGTGAAATAACTGAAATGAATGAATTTTTTACCATAAAACAAGGACTCCCTCCTTTTTTTAGTTTTAAGTTTAAGATATTTTTTATTGATTAGTAATAATAATAAATTAATAAATGTATTCTATTAATAAATAATGTCAGTTCATCTTAATTTTGTATACACAAAAATCTTTACTTTGTTAGTTTACTTTGTTAGTAATTCAAAATTCTATTTGACAGAATTTTGAATTAATCAATCAAAAATTTTAAGGGTTGTCTATTTCGTCGCTTACAAAGAAGAAAAAAATTCTAACTAAAAAAAAGTAAAAAAAAAATTCCATTGATTCATTTCATTTCTAGATCTAATTGATAGATTATTGAATTCTATGTACCCGAATGGAATATGGAGGATAAAAGAATAAGGCGGCTATCTTCTTCGTTTCATATACTATACCAAATAAGCTATGATATATATAATATATATGAAAAATTCGCCCTTATTAAAATTTCAACCGCGGATATATATATATTCTTACCATACTGAACCGACTGCCATTATTAGTATCGAACCAATAGCGATTCATACAAGCTAAATCCTCTAATCGAAAATTGGGCCAAAGAAAAAATTTCGATTTAATTAATTTATTTTTTTCTCTCCAAAAACGTTTGGTTTTCTCCAAAACGGGACTCCCTTTTTTTATGTTATTACCATTGAAAATTTCTGTATTTATATGAATATCGTTTTTATTTTTTAAATTGAAAGAAATTCGAATTCTTAATTCTTTACGACGTTTAGGGGATAAAATATTTTCAGGAACAAGTAAATCATAATTATTTTTTTCTCTATTTCCAATTTTTTTGTAATGTCTTTCATCGGTAAAAGTCTTTTTCTTTTTATCAACATAGAATTTTTCTCTATATTTTTTATTAATTTGTTCTTTGTTCATATGAACTAATAAGATACCCATCATTTGATACAAAAGAAATTGCCCATCAGTTTTTATCGACAGACGAACAGGTTCGATAATCAATATTCTCTTTTTCATCAATTCTGTAAGAGTTACATCTTTCTGAACCATCAGAATATTCAGATTTAGTTCTTTCCTTTGAATAGCCGATATAATAATTTCTCGTGGATTTGTCAGTCTAAGTAGGAAAGAATATGTTTTGATATTATCAATTATTTTTTGATTTAAAGAAAGATTCCATCTTAATTGAAAACATAAATACTCTTTTAGGAAGAAATCAAGCTCTACTTCTGTATGACTTTTGTTTTTCTTTTTATTTCTATGTTTTGTCATATCTAATCCCATATAATCGTCGTCAATATCTTTTTCTTCATTATTTCGATTCTCTAATTCAATAATTTTGTTTTTATTCGATGATATAGATATAAGAAGGTCGCCTTTTTTATTCCCGTTGATTTTATTATTTTTACTAATATTTTTATTTCTATGAAAATTTAAAAGAAGAAATTGAATCGGTATTGTCCATGGTTTTTTCTTATATGTGTTGTAAAGTATCACAAATTTTCGAAAGAACCAAACTTCAAAATTCAATATGAGACTATTTTGTATTTCTTTATTCATTCCCATCCAATCAAAAAAAAGGGGGGTTTGCTTAGATGCATTAATTTCTTGATCTTGGTAAATTGGAACAAAAGAATTTTTTTTCTTATCAATTTTAGCAATTATTTGATATTTATTAGTTGGAGTTTTAGTGTTTTTTTTATCTTTGCTTCCGGTATCGATCCAGGACTCAATATCGACCCTCTTTCTAAGACAAAAATGGATAAGTTGCCAATCAAAATATTTTCGGTTTGGACTTTTTTCGATATCGAGAATATCATTTTCCGCTAGATAATTAGTCATAGGAATACCTTCTAAGGTGTCAAATAATTTGCTTTTATTTGTGTTGGAATTATAAAGAATCGTTTCTTTATTAGTTGGTGATTCATAAATAGAAAAGTCCGTCTTTTTTTCATAATTAATAGATTTAGATGATAAAAGACTATATTTAGCGTGTTTTTTTTTTTTTAAATTATTCTTTTGCTGTTGAGTCGAAAATAAGTTTACCTCAAATTTTTTGTCATAATGAATTAATTGGTCTTGTTCATCTAAATTCCATTTGCTTAATTTTTTATTTTCAGCCAGATAGTGTTGATAGATTCTATTTCGCCATTTTTCTGTCATTAATCTAGACCATCTAAGCTGAGATAAATCATATTTATATTGATAATGACTTCTTAACCAGTTTTTCCGTTGATTCATTAAAGAAAAAGAATTTATCAAATTTTTTTCTTTTAATTTCGAATTAAATAATCCTTGGTCTCTAAAATAATCTTTTATTTCATTCTTAAGAAAAAGGTTATGGTATTCAAAGATTGATCTTAATTTATATAAGTTAAGAATTTTTCTTTGTGATAGTTTGTAAAATACATAGGCTTGTGATAAGAAAGATATATCACAAAAAATTTTTGAATTCTTATTAATAACAGCGATATCTCTTGACTTTTTTATAATCGAAATAAAGTGAAATTTATTTTGATTTGGTTTATCGATTTTTTTTTTATTTGATTCATTATTGGAAATGTATTTAGTAATAATCTTTTTTATTGATTCAAGAAAAAGCTGTGCATTGAGCCTTGGAATATTAATGATACTTAAAAAGATATCTATGTATATATTTTCAATCAAAATTTTTATAAAAAAATAAAATTTACGTGATAATCGAGCATTTTTTTTTTTTAATATGTATGAAATTTTGTTTGATGAGTTGAATTTTTTAACATTAGAACTTCTTTTTATTTTTTTAAGACTAATAGTTTTTTCTGAAGTTCGATTTTTTTTGTTCTTTTCTTTTGTAATTTTTTCTATTTGATTTAGAATTATCTTTCTTCTAGCCGAAAGATCTTTCATTTTTTTTTCTATCAGTGAATAATTTGTACACGGTATAGGTCGAATTCGAGTGGACAATTTCGAAACCATATGATGGTTGTTATTGATTATCGAATCTTTTTTTTTTTTTTTTTCATTTAATTCATCTACTTCTCTAAATTCCGATAAAAAATTTTGATTTATTTTTGATTTTGAAAG